AATCAATTTGAAAATGCTGTACGAAATGAAATGGCACAATATTTTTTTTATACATGTCCAAGTGATGGAAAACAAATAATATCTTTTACATATCCACCTAGTTTATCGACTTTTTCGGAAATGATAGAACGAAAAATGTCTTTGTACACGACAGAAAAATTATCCCATGTGGATCAGTATCATTATTGGGTTTATACCAATGAGCAAAAAAAGTACAACTTGAACAATGAATTAATAAGTCGAACAAAAGCTCTAGAAAAAGAAAAGGGATTTCTTGCTCTAGATATGCTCGAAAAAAGGACCAGATTATGCAATGATGAAAACGAACAAAAATACTTGCCCAAAACGTATGACCCCTTTTTGAGGGGACCATATCGTGGAACAATAAAAAAATTCTATTCACATATGATCATGAATGATTTAATCACTTCTACAGATACGGAGGATTCCATAGAAATCAATTGGATAAATAAGATTTATGGGCTACTTCCTAATAATTCTAATTATTCCAGAAAATTTGAACATCAAAAGAATCCGCCTGATAGGGAATCATTACTGAATTATATTGGTAATTCCTTAACCTCAATCAAAGAATTTCCTTTTGAGCCTGCACCCATTTTGCATTTTAAAAAATATTCTTTATTGAGAGAGCAAACAAGAATTGATTTTGAAAATCAAACAAAAGCTTTAAAATGGGTATTCGATGTAATTACAACTGATCCAAACGATCAAACAATAATTAGAAATAAATCTATTGGAATAGAAGAAATCCATAAAAGGGTTCCTCGGTGGTCATACAAATTAACTGATGATTTGGAAGAACAGGAGGAAGAAAATGAGGAAGAATCTAAGGAAGATCATGAAATTCGTTCAAGAAAAGCCAAACGCGTAGTAATTTATACTGATAACAATCAGAATACCAACCCTATTACAACTACAAATAATACTAATAATAGTGATCAAGCAGAAGAGGTGGCTTTGATACGTTACTCGCAACAATCGGATTTTCGTCGGGATATAATCAAAGGATCCATGCGTGCTCAAAGACGTAAAACGGTTATTTGGGAAATGTTTCAAGCAAATGTGCATTCTCCGCTTTTTTTGGATCGAATAGACAAAACATTTTTTTTTTCTTCTTTTTATATCTCTGAAATGATGAATCTCATTTTTAGGAATTTGGTGGGGAGAGAACCAGAATTGAAGGGGAGAGAACCAGAATTGCAAATTTCACATTTTGATTTTGAGGAGGAAGAGACAAGGGAAAAAGAAAAAGAGAAAAAAAACGAAGAAAAAAAAGAGGAAAATGAACGTATAGTAATATCAGAAACTTGGGATAGCATTATATTTGCTCAAACAATAAGAGGTTTGATGTTAGTAACCCAATCTTTTCTTAGAAAATACATTGTATTGCCTTCATTGATAATTGCTAAAAATATTGGCCGTATGTTATTATTCCAATTCCCCGAATGGTATGAGGATTTGAAGGAGTGGAATAGAGAAATGCATGTTAAATGCACTTATAATGGTGTTCAATTATCAGAAACAGAATTTCCCAAAGATTGGTTAACAGACGGTATTCAGATAAAGATTCTATTTCCTTTCTGTTTGAAACCTTGGCGAAGATCTAAAATACGATCTCATCCTAGGGATCAAATAAAAAAAAAAGGAAAAAAAAACAATTTTTGTTTTTTAACGGTTTGGGGAATGGAAGCGGAATTCCCTTTTGGGAATCCCCGAAAACGACCTTCCTTTTTTGAACCCATTTATAAGGAACTCCAAAAAAAAGTTAGAAAAGTTAAAAAGGATTTCTTTCTACTTCTAAAAGTTTCAAAAGAAAAAACAAGAATGAAGGAAATTCCAAAAGTAAACCCAATATTCTTATTTGAATTGAGCAAGGTGAAAGTATATGAAACGGCTGAAAATGGAAAAGATTCCGAAATAAATAATAAGATTATTCACAAATCAACCATTCAAATCCAATCCATGAATTGGACAAATTATTCACTCATAGAAAAAAAGATGAAAAATCTTTCTGATAGAACAATCACAATCAGGAATCAAATAGAACGAATCACAAAAGACAAGAAAAAAATAATTCTAACTTGTGCTGATAAAAGATCAAAATCACAGAAACATATTTGGCAGATATTCCAAAGAATAAATATACGATTAATACGTAAATCACATTATTTTATGAAATCTCTGATTGAAAATATATATATAGATATCTTGCTATGTATGATTACCATTCACAGGATCTATTTCCAACTTTTCTTTGAATCAACAAAAAAAATAATCAATAAATCCGTTTACAACGATCAAACAAATCAGGAAGGAATTGATGAAAGAGATCAAAATACAATGAACTTTTTTTCCACTATAAAAAAGTCCTTTTCGAATACTAATATTAGTAATAGTACAAAAATGTATTATGACTTATCCTCCTTGTCCCAAGCATATGTATTTTACAAATTATCACAAACCCAATTACTTAACAAGTATCAATTGAAATCTCTACTTCAATATCAGGGGACTTATCCTTTTATTAAGGATAAAATCAAGGATTATTGTATGACACGAGGAATATTTGATTACAATTCAAGACATAAGAAAATTCATAAGTCTGGAATGATTGAATGGAAAAACTGGTTAAAGGGGCATTATCAATACAATTTATCTAAAACCAAATGGTCGCGGTTAGTACCGCAAAAATGGCGAAATAGAATCAATCAACGTTATAGGATTCAAAATAAGGACTCAATTAAAGCGGATTCATATAAAAAAGAAAAATGGAAAAAACACTACAGATATGATCTTTTATCACATAAATATATGAACTATGGGGATAAGGAGGATTTTGATATTTATGGGTCAAGATTACAAGTAAACGGGGTTCACAAAATTCCATATAATTTCAATAAACCAAAATCCGAATCATTTTATGTATTGGTAAGTATAGCTATTAGTGATTATCTAGAAGAAGGATATATTATTGATACGCATAAAAATCTAGATAGAAAATATTTTGATTGTCGAATTCTCCACTTTTGTCTTAGAAAAAATATCAATATTGAGACCTGGACCAATACACATATCGGTACCAAAATTGATAAAAATACTAAGACTGAAAAAAAAATCAACAACAAATTGAAAAAAAAAGATATTTTTTCTCTTACGATTCATCAAGAAATCAACCCATCCAATCAAAAAAGTATTTTTTTTAATTGGATGGGAATGAATCAAGAAAGAGTTTATCATACCATATCAAATCTAGAATCTTGGTTCTTCCCAGAATTTGTCTTACTTTTTGATGCATATAAGATTAAACCATGGATTATACCAATCAAATTACTTCTTTTAGAAAATTCCAACCAACAAAAAAATGAGCAACAGGACCAAGTAAATCTTGTATCAGATCTACGAAAAGAAAACAAAAAAAAAGATATTGAAGAGAATTATGCGAGATCAGACATTACCATTAAAAAAGGTAAGAAGCAAAAACAATCCAAGAAAAACAAGAAAGCAGAACTAGATTTCTTCCTGAAAAAATATTTCCTTTTTCAATTAAGATGGGATGACTCCTTGAACCAAAGAATGATCAATAATATCAAGGTATATTGTCTCTTACTTAGACTGATAAATCCAAAAGAAATTGCTATATCCTCGATTCAAAGAGGAGAGATGCATCTGGATGTAATGCTAATTCAGAAAGATCTAGCTCTTACAGAATTGATAAAAAAAGGAATATTAATTATCGAACCAATTCGTCTATCTATAAAAAGGGATGGAAAATTGATTATATATCAAACTATAAGTATTTCATTGGTCGAGAACAATAAACACCAAACTAATAGAAAATGCATAAAAAAAAGTTATATTGATAAGAGGAATTTGGATAAACCCATTGTACGATATGGGAATATGCTTGTGAATGGGGACACAAATTATTATGATTTCCTTGTTCCCGAAAATATTCTATCTCCTAGACGTCGCAGAGAATTGAGAATGTTAATTTGTTTCAATTCCCATAATTGGAATGTTACGGATAGAAATAGAAATCCATTATTTTGCAATGAAAACAACATAAGAAACTCTGGAAAATTTTTGGATGAGGACAAGCATCTTAATACGGATACAAATAAATTCATTAAATGCAAATTAGTTCTTTGGCCCAATTACCGATTAGAAGATTTAGCTTGTATGAATCGCTATTGGTTTGATACCAATAATGGCAGTCGTTTCAGTATGTCAAGGATACATATGTATCCACGATTTAGAATTATTTAATTTAATAGTATATTTCCTATATCATATATATATATATCTATATTCCGTGACATTTTCGGTATATGAAAGCCGAAAGATGTATGCATATGCTATGTTATATTTTGGTAAATGATACAGATTGAATGGTGTATCCATTCAATTGGATATAGGAATAAATAAATTAGGGGAATCCTTTTAGATAGAAATAAATTCTTTTCTTTCGTTAATGTGGAAACATATTATCCCTTTCTATCCAAATCAAATTGAAAATTTGATTTGGATAAAATAAAGAAGTAGTATATGAATAAATCCAAATTTTTGTGTGTACTAGATGTGTGTACTAGATTAAAATAACCGGCATAATTCTTTTTTTTTTTTATTTTTCCTGATCGGAAAAATCCATGAAAAAGAAAGAAAAAGGATAGAAAAATTTTTTATGGTCAAAAATTCATTCATTTCCATTATTCCACAAGAAGAAAAAGAAGAAAACAAAGGTTCTGTTGAATTTCAAGTATTCAGTTTCACCAATAAGATACGGAGACTTACTTCACATTTGGAATTGCACAAAAAAGATTTTTTATCACAAAGGGGTCTACGAAAAATTCTAGGAAAACGTCAACGGTTGCTGGCTTATTTGTCAAAGAAAAATAGAGTACGTTATAAGAAATTAATTGGTCAGTTGGATATTCGAGAGCCAAAAACTCGTTAATTTAATCGTTTGAATTTTTTAGTAGTATTCCATTTTTTGTTTTGATGAGTCTCGTTTTGAGGAATTCATGGAATAATGAATTAAGGAAGAAAAGATATGACAGTACCGGTTACAAGAAAAGATCTCATGATAGTCAATATGGGGCCTCACCACCCATCAATGCATGGTGTTCTCCGACTAATCGTTACTCTCGATGGTGAAGATGTTATTGACTGTGAGCCCATATTGGGCTATTTACACAGAGGAATGGAAAAGATAGCGGAAAATAGAACAATTATACAATATCTACCTTATGTAACACGATGGGATTATTTAGCTACTATGTTCACAGAGGCAATAACCGTAAATGCGCCAGAACAATTGGAAAATGTTCAAGTACCTCAAAGAGCTAGCTATATCAGAGTAATTATGCTGGAATTGAGCCGTATAGCTTCTCATTTGTTATGGCTTGGACCTTTTATGGCGGATATCGGTGCACAGACTCCCTTTTTCTATATTTTCAGAGAAAGGGAATTGATATATGATCTATTCGAAGCCGCCACAGGTATGCGAATGATGCATAATTATTTCCGTATTGGAGGAGTAGCTGCTGATCTACCTTATGGATGGATAGATAAATGTTTGGATTTCTGCGATTATTCTTTAACAGGAGTTGTTGAATATCAAAAACTTATTACGTGGAATCCCATTTTTTTGGAACGAGTTGAAGGAGTGGGCATTATTGGTGGAGAAGAAGCTGTAAATTGGGGTTTATCAGGACCGATGTTACGAGCTTCTGGAATCCAATGGGATCTTCGTAAAGTTGATCATTATGAGTGTTACAATGAATTCGATTGGGAAGTCCAATGGCAAAAAGAAGGAGATTCATTAGCTCGTTATTTAGTACGAATCGGTGAAATGAAGGAATCCATAAAAATTATTCAACAGGCTCTAGAAGGAATTCCTGGAGGACCTTATGAAAATTTAGAAGTACGACGCTTTGATAGAGCAAAGAATTCCGAATGGAATGATTTTGAATATAGATTTATTAGTAAAAAACCTTCACCCAATTTAGAATTGTCGAAACAAGAACTTTATGTGAGAGTGGAAGCCCCAAAAGGAGAATTGGGAATTTATTTGATAGGAGATAATAGTGTTTTCCCCTGGAGATGGAAAATTCGTCCACCCGGTTTTATCAATTTGCAAATTCTTCCTCAGCTAGTTAAAAGAATGAAATTGGCTGATATCATGACGATATTGGGTAGTATAGATATCATTATGGGAGAAGTTGATCGTTGAAATGATAATTGATACGACAGAAGTACAAACTATCAATTCTTTTTCTACATCGGAATTTTTAAAAGAAGTGTATGGACTAATATGGATTGTACCCATTTTGACCCTTATATTGGGAATAACAATGGGGGTACTAGTAATTGTGTGGTTAGAAAGAGAAATATCTGCAGCGATACAACAACGTATTGGGCCTGAATATGCTGGCCCGTTGGGAATTCTTCAAGCTATAGCGGATGGGACTAAACTACTTTTTAAAGAGGACCTCCTCCCATCTCGAGGAGATATTCGTTTGTTTAGTGTGGGACCGTCTATAGCGGTTATATCAATTCTACTAAGTTATTTAGTAATTCCTTTTGGGTATCGTCTTGTTTTAGCCGATCTCAGTATAGGTGTTTTTTTATGGATCGCCATTTCTAGTATTGCTCCTATTGGGCTTCTTATGTCAGGATATGGATCGAATAATAAATATTCCTTTTTAGGTGGTCTACGAGCTGCTGCTCAATCTATTAGTTATGAAATACCATTAACTCTATGTGTGTTATCAATATCTCTACGTGTGATTCGTTGAAATATGAACTTTGAACCTCTCTTCTAGAAATAAAAGAAAAAAGAAAGAGGTTCAATGTATTGAATAGATGTTTTCATTTTTTTTTTTTATTCAGCATTCGGGTTGATGAGTTAAACCAGATAGTTATATGAGTGAAACTAAACAGCTTCCAAATTTGTAGTAAGAAGAAACAATCTCATTCCCTATGTACAAGAATAAAGTTGAAGTAAAAATAAGCAGTGTAAACTGCTTACCCCAAGATTAAGATTTTTTGATTAGTCATCATATCTTGAAGCGGGCGCAAACAAAAGATCAACTGTATGGAGTTTCTACTACTGTCTCATATGTATTACTATACCGGGGATCAATCAAAAGTCAGTGGACGGTTAGGAACACCAAGGTACACAAAGGATTAGTAATGGAGATAATGTAAGGTATCAAAAAAGAGGTATTTCTTCATAAAACGAATCATAATAAGGACTTGAAATTGGTAGAAATGATCAAGTAGTACTTCCCTACGATTCCGATCTAGAGTATGCTCCTATTCACTGGTTAAAGAAATGACTATCAAGAACGAATTAATTCTTTATTTTATTTTTGAGTATCCTCCTCTGAGACAGAAGAACAGGAAAAAAGAAATGGAATGCAGTAATTGAATGAATAATAAAAAAAGGGGATCCCTATTTATTCTTTTCTCTATCCATATTCATACATATCGAATTCTTATCACGATTCATGAACTAATGACTAATTCTTTTTATTTTGTATTGATTGATATAAGGAGTATTTTATTGAAATATTAAGTTATTACCGAACAAAGAGAAATTTTTATTGTAAAGGATGAGATCAATTCGGAAGCACTTTTTTTATTATTCTAGCAGACAGAATTCCATTGGTCTAATTTGGGACTTTCCGATGTATCTTTATTCTATCCATCCAAAGATGGTGATAATACCGAACCCGTCCTTACATTTTTTTTGTGGCCATCGAGGAGCCGTATGAAGCTGAGGTCTCACGTACGGTTTTGAAATAGCGATGGGAACAGTGATGTTATTATCGACTATGATTATCTAACAGTTCAAGTACAGTTGATATAGTTGAAGCACAGTCAAAATATGGTTTTTGGGGGTGGAATCTGTGGCGTCAGCCTATAGGATTTATTGTTTTTCTAATTTCTTCTCTAGCCGAATGTGAGAGATTGCCCTTTGATTTACCAGAAGCGGAGGAGGAATTAGTAGCAGGTTATCAAACCGAGTATTCGGGTATCAAATATGGTTTATTTTATCTTGCTTCTTACCTAAATTTATTAGTTTCTTCATTATTTGTAACAGTTCTTTACTTAGGTGGGTGGAATTTACCTATTCCGTATATATCCATTTCTGAGCTTTTCGGAATAAAAAAAATCGCCGGCATTTTTGGAATAACAATGGGTATCCTTATTACATTAACTAAAGCTTATTTGTTTCTCTTCATTTCTATCACAACAAGATGGACTTTACCTAGAATGAGAATGGACCAGTTATTAAATCTTGGATGGAAATTTCTTTTACCTATTTCTCTAGGTAATCTGTTATTAACAACTTCTTCCCAACTTGTTTCATTATAAATAAGAGAATACGATAACACTATTTTAGATTCATAATCTCTATCAAACAAGAGAAAGAAACGTCAAATTTTTCATGTATATCTACAATATGTTCCCTATGGTAATTGGGTCCATGAATTATGGTCAACAAACAATACGAGCTGCAAGGTACATTGGTCAAAGTTTCATAATTACCTTATCCCACACAAATCGTTTACCTGTAACTATTCAATATCCTTATGAAAAATCGATCACATCAGAGCGTTTCCGGGGTCGAATCCACTTTGAATTTGATAAATGTATTGCTTGTGAAGTATGTGTTCGTGTATGCCCGATAGATCTACCCGTTGTTGATTGGAGATTTGAAAGAGATATTAAAAAGAAACAATTACTTAATTATAGTATAGATTTCGGGGTTTGTATATTTTGTGGTAACTGTGTCGAGTATTGTCCAACAAATTGTTTATCAATGACTGAAGAATATGAACTTTCTACTTATGATCGTCACGAATTGAATTATAATCAAATTGCTTTGGGTCGATTACCAATCTCAATAATTGGAGATTACACAATTCAAACAGTTATGAATTCGACTCAAATAAAAATAGACAAAGATAAACCCTTTGATTCAAGAACAATTACCGATTACTAAGATTTTGTTTTGATATAAAGGATCCAAGCTTTTTATTTTGGGTAGTCAGTAACTACAAATAAAAACTAATGATTGTTGAGAATCACTCTTTGATTTAAACTAAAAATATATTTTTCGTGATGATTTCAAAATAGCAAATTTCAACTACTTTTTTCTTTTTTTTCTTTCGGATAAATATAAATAAAGTAAGGTTGGCCCGATAATTTTATCTATATCTACATTAATCCATATTCAAATTCAATTCAATTATAAATGTATCATATACATTATTATATACAAGAAAACAAAAATAGGGTAACCCCTTTTCCTTTCCTGGACCATTTATTTAGTAAAGTTAAAGTAAGGTCATGAAATAGTTAAAGTTATTTATTTTGTATTTTATACATAATGGGTTTACCTGGACCAATACATGATATTCTTGTTGTATTTCTGGGGTCAATTCTTGTATTAGGGGGTCTGGGGGTAGTATTATTTACCAATCCAATTTATTCTGCCTTTTCATTGGGATTGGTTCTTGTTTGTATATCCTTATTCTATATTTCATCGAACTCCTATTTTGTAGCTGCCGCACAGCTCCTTATTTATGTGGGAGCCATAAATATCTTGATCATATTTGCTGTAATGTTCATGAATGGTTCAGGATATTCCAATAATTCCTATTTTTGGACCATTGGAGATGGGGTCACTTTGATGGTTTGTACAACTATTCTTTTTTCACTAATTACTACTATCCCAGATACGTCATGGTACGGAATTATTTGGACTGCAAGGTCAAACCAGATTATGGAACAGGACCTAATAAATAACGTTCAACAAATTGGGATTCATTTATCAACAGATTTTTATCTTCCGTTTGAACTCATTTCAATAATTCTTTTAGTTTCCTTGATAGGTGCAATTACTATGGCTCGACAATAAGCAATAAAAATACTTAACTTATAATGATTCCCAATTCTTAGAATTATAACTAAATTCTAAATAAATAAATAGAAATTTTTAGTTAAATCTATCTACCGTCAATATCTTCTTTTGTTGTGTAATTGTTCTATTCTAATCAATTGAATCGGTTGAATTGTTATTCATATTGAAATGAATCGAGATTGATAAGGAGTTAGTCAATGATGTTTGAGCATGTCCTTTTCTTGAGTGTTTATTTATTTTCTATAGGTATCTATGGATTGATCACAAGTCGAAACATGGTTAGAGCGCTTATGTGTCTTGAGCTTATACTAAATTCGGTTAATATCAATCTTGTAACATTTTCTGATATATTTGATAGTCGCCAATTAAAAGGAGACATTTTCTCAATCTTTGTTATAGCCATTGCAGCTGCTGAAGCAGCTATTGGACTTGCTATTGTTTCGTCGATCCATCGTAACAGAAAATCAACTCGTATTAATCAATCGAATTTGTTGAATAATTAGTGATAATCATCATAGATAATTTAAATAAAGACACATAAAAATATTTTATTGAATTGCATTCAAATTCAATAAAATTGAATTGCATTTTTATATTTATATTGAAATAATGATGACCAATTTGTTGGCCAATTAATTTTAATTCGCATGTGTAACTCGTATCATCATAATTGTTGAAACGAAAATCAAAGTGTCTTGACCTTTTCTCATAAACAGATTGATTTAAGAAATATATTGATTGTTTTTAATAAACCACTGTTTCGTCTGGTGTCTACAATATTACAATATATAATATATGATTCATTTACTACTAATTTGATTTGACCAGATCGAAAATCTTTTATGTTCAAAACTGTAATTTATAGATCCAATGTCACATTCAGTAAAAATTTATGATACATGTATAGGGTGTACTCAATGTGTACGAGCTTGCCCCACAGATGTATTGGAAATGATACCTTGGGACGGATGTAAAGCCAAGCAAATAGCTTCCGCACCAAGAACCGAGGACTGTGTAGGTTGTAAGAGATGTGAATCTGCCTGCCCAACAGATTTTTTGAGTGTCCGTGTTTATTTAGGGCCTGAAACAACTCGCAGCATGGCTCTATCTTATTGATACGTTACAAAAAACTCCACTTGAATCATTTGTGATTCCTCTTTACCGACAAAAGCCCGTGCTCGACAAAATATATTATTTTGAGGACGGGCTTCTCTGGTCAAAATGTATCTTGTCTTTATCACGAGTTATTTTCCTTGGTTAACAATACTTGTTGTTTTACCGATATTCGCGGGTTCCTCAATTTTCTTATTCCCTCATAGAGGGAATAAGATGTTTAGGTGGTATACTATATGTATATGCTTATTAGAACTCCTTCTAACGACTTATGCATTCTGTTATCATTTCCAATTGGATGATCCATTAATGCAATTGAAGGAAGATTCTAAATGGATAGATGTTTTTGATTTCCACTGGAGACTAGGAATCGATGGGCTTTCCATAGGACCCATTTTACTGACAGGATTTATCACTACTTTAGCAACTTTAGCAGCTTGGCCAATTACTCGAAATTCGCGGTTGTTCTATTTCCTGATGCTAGCAATGTACAGCGGTCAAATAGGATTATTTTCCTCTCGAGACTTTTTACTTTTTTTCATCATGTGGGAGTTAGAATTAATTCCTGTTTACTTACTTTTATCCATGTGGGGGGGAAAGAAACGTCTCTACTCGGCTACAAAGTTTATTTTGTACACTGCAGGGGGTTCCATTTTTTTCTTAATAGGAGTTCTAGGTATGGGTTTATATGGTTCCAATGAACCAACATTAGATTTTGAAAGATTAATTAATCAATCATATCCTGTGGCATTGGAAATAATATTCTATTTTGGCTTCCTTATTGCTTATGCTGTCAAATTGCCGATTATACCCCTACATACATGGTTACCTGATACCCATGGAGAAGCACATTACAGTACATGTATGCTTTTAGCTGGAATCCTATTAAAAATGGGCGCATATGGATTGATTCGGATCAATATGGAATTACTACCCCACGCTCATTCTATATTTTCTCCTTGGTTGGTGATAATAGGAACAATGCAAATAATCTATGCAGCTTCAACTTCTCTTGGTCAACGTAATTTAAAAAAGAGAATAGCCTATTCCTCTGTATCTCACATGGGTTTCACAATTATAGGAATTGGTTCTATAACCGACATGGGACTCAATGGAGCTATTTTACAAATGCTCTCTCATGGATTTATTGGTGCTGCACTTTTTTTCTTGGCGGGAACGAGTTGTGATAGAACACGTCTTGTTTATCTCGAAGAAATGGGAGGGATATCTATCCCAATGCCAAAAACATTTACCATGTTCAGTAGCTTCTCGATGGCTTCTCTTGCATTGCCAGGAATGAGTGGTTTTGTTGCGGAATTTTTAGTATTTTTTGGACTAATTACTAGTACAAAATATCTTTTAATGTCAAAAATGCTAATTACTTTTGTAATGGCAATTGGAATGATATTAACTCCTATTTATTTATTATCTATGTTACGTCAGATGTTTTATGGATACAAGTTATTTAATATTCCAAACTCTAATTTTTGGGATTCTGGACTACGAGAACTATTTCTTTCAATCTGTATCTTTCTACCCGTAATAAGTATTGGTATTTATCCCGATTTTGTTCTCTCGTTATCAGTTGACAAGGTACACGCTATCTTATCCAATTATTATCATAGATAGTGTTTCATTAATGAAACGGAAGGAAAGTCTTATAATTCTTTGAATTTAATATTTTGAAAATCGTTTGCTGTACTGTATAATGAAAAAAGAAATAAAATGAATAAGAATTGTAATTAGATACATCTCGAGTTTTTGAGAACCATTTAAATTTGAATGATTCCTTGATTCAAACGGTTCTCAAAAACTCATAAAAACAAACTTTCGTTATATATGGGATGATGCTTTTATCTTATGTATTCTTCATGTAGTTTATTCAATTAGATGTTTATGTGAATGAACCATAACTATGTAGACCTATTCCTAATAGATTGATCCCAAAATAGCATATCCAAATTATAATAAATCCTATAGAAGCTACAAGTGCCGAATTCGTACCTTTCCAATTTATATTTGTTCTAGTATGTAAATAAATCGCGAATATGGTCCAAGTAATAAATGCCCAAGTTTCCTTGGGGTCCCAATTCCAATAGGATCCCCATGCCTCATTAGCCCATACTGCTCCACAAAGAATACCTATGGTTAAAAAGGTAAACCCTAGACTAATGACACGATAACTCCAATAATCCAAACGCTCAGTTAATTGATATTTGTAATAATTTTGAAATGAAGGAAAAGAAGTGTTTTTAAAAACACTTCTTTTTTCATTCAAATATTCAATCTCACCAAAGAAAAATGACTTAATTAATAAATTATTGCTTTTACAAAAAATTTTGATGTTTTTTCGAAATGTAATGACTAGAAGAGCGACTGATAATAATGATCCGCATAAAAGAGCTGCATAGCTCAATAACATCATACTTACGTGCATCATTAACCACTGAGATTGTAGAGCAGGTACTAATATTGTGGATTGATGCATTTCAGTTGAAAGACCCGACATGGCAAAGCCTTGAGTAAAAATGGTACTTGGTGCAATTATTGTGCTTAAATCGTTTTTAAGGTTACGTATCTTGGGAATCATATGAATAATGAAGAAACTACACGAAAGGAAGATTAATGACTCGTATAAATTACTTAATGGAAAATGTCCCGAAGAAATCCAACGAGAAATTAATAATCCTGTTATAGAGAAAAAGGTAGCTATCATCCCTTTTTCTGATGAATCACGTAATCCTACAATTTTGTGGACTAATAAGGTCATCAAATGAATCATAATCACAATTGAAATGATCGAAAAAGAGATATGAGTTAATATATGTTCTAAAGTCACAAATATCATAAAAGGGGTCCCATTACAGAATTGGAAATCGCGAATTGAATACATTTTAGGATCTATTGTATCTCTTTTAGAAGATGCCGCCACTCGGACTCGAACCGAGATGCTTTAGCACTGCTTCCTAAGAGCAGCGTGTCTACCGATTTCACCACGGCGGCTTACTTGAAATAATAATAGTCAATTCATGTTGAATCGTCGAGATTCAAGGATTCAATATAGTTTAGGAAACATTAATTAGAATCAATGAATAAAGACTGGTTTGTGGTTTAAATATTTGAATCTTCAATAAAATATCTACCTAGGTAGTATCGTCGTGGGTTTTTTAACAATCAACTTTCATGTACTAGAAACTAAGTTTTCTCCAAACAGTTGGAACTCCATAGTTTTTTCTCGGTTGAGGTATAAAACTAAGAATTGTCTTTTTTTCTCAATTTTTTTATGATTTGTTTTTCATTTATCCGATTTCATGGATTCAAATGAAAAAGATTGAGTTTTTTTTTTCAATGAACAAAATCAAATAACTAGGATTTCATATCTATCACAATTTCATCATTAAATACAAATAATTTGTTATTTTTCTAATGATTTCGATACCTTAGTATATTTAAATTAAAGTATTAATATTCTTTATTGCGCATATAATTTATAATACCATTTACAAAACCAATTAAGTTTTGGGATAGGCATATAACAAAAGAGTTTCAATCTCTATCACAATTGTACTTTTCTATTGTGAAAAGTACAATTGTGATAGGGAAAAAAATAATACTTAGAACCCAATATACAAAAAACTCTTATTCTATATATCACAGCATTGAGTTCTAAGTATTATTGAGAAATTTAATACAGAAAAATACATTAGTTAACATTAATCTTACAAAATTTGGGGTTCTTTAGGCTATATCAATTGAGATTATTCTAAGACTTTATTATTTGTTTGTCGCACAAAAAAACTTTTTGAATGCCCGGTGGAAACCGATTTCGCTAAAGAAAAAGTTTTTACTGCAACTAAATATCCTTTTTTCTTCCAAATATTTCTACGAATACGTTTTTTTGACATAGAAGTACGTTTTTTTGGAACTGCCAT